ATAAGCATAGGAAATAGCATAGTATTATCTGATTCATGAGGATAAGAAAAAGCCTTCTTGTAGCCAAAATTAGCAAAATTAGTAATAAGAGCCCTTTTTTTTACATTAGCACCAATTGTATATGGCTTCTCGTTTTTATTCATTGTTAATAAAGGAAATAAACGCAAATTTCTGTTAATCATTTTTTGCTCTTCTTTACCCCATAGTTTTATTGAATAGAAAGAGCTACTTTTTTTGCCACTATATTTTTGAAAATGAATGTTTAAATGTCCTTCAAAAGTAAGTAAATAGATCCGAAACATATAAAATGCTGTTAATCCGGCGGTGGACCAAGCTATTATTGCAAAAATCGGTGAATACAACCAACTGTCACTAAGAATTTCATCTTTTGACCAAAAACAAGCAAGGGGTGGAATACCACAAAGAGAAAGCGTACCTACTAAAAAAGCAATTTGTGTAATGGGTGCATGCTTTCTTAAACCGCCCATCAAAACCATATTCTGGCTTTTCTCTGGCGAATACCCAACAACAGCTTCCATGGAATGAATAATTGATCCGGATCCTAAAAACAACAATGCTTTCGAATAAGCATGAGTAATCAAATGAAATAAAGCGGCTCGATAAGACCCCATACCTAAAGCTAACATCATATAACCCAGTTGGGACATTGTAGAATAAGCTAACCCCCTCTTAATATCTTTTTGAGCAAGAGCTAAAGTAGCCCCTAATAATACCGTTATTATACCTATCAAAGATATTAGATTCATTATGTAAGGTATAACTATGAAAAGAGGAAGAAGGCGGGCTACAAGAAAAATTCCCGCTGCTACCATAGTGGCAGCATGTATAAGAGCCGAAATAGGAGTAGGCCCCTCCATGGCATCAGGTAACCATACATGAAGAGGAAATTGCGCAGATTTAGCAACGGCGCCGGCAAATAATAAAGAAGCACATAAAGTAACAAATAAAAAATGAACCTCATTATTATTATAAATCAAGTTATTAAATATTTCGAACAAATCTTGAAATTCGAAACTTCCCGTTATCCAATAAAAACCTAAAATTCCTAATAATAAACCAAAATCGCCTATCCGATTAGTTACAAACGCTTTTTGACAAGCGTTTGCCGCAGCGGGTCGTGTGAACCAAAACCCTATTAATAGATAAGAACACATTCCAACTAATTCCCAAAAAATATAAATTTGTATCAAATTCGAACTAGTAACTAATCCCAACATTGAAGTATTGAACAAACTCAAATAAGCAAAAAATCTCAAATATCCTTGATCATGAGACATATAATTGTCACTATAAATAAGAACAAAAATTCCAACAGTAGTGATTAATATTAACATAATAGAGGTAAGTGAATCAATAAAGTAGCCAAACTCGAAAGAAAAATCATTATTGATGGTCCAAGACCATACATATTGATAGATAGAACTTCCATTTATTTGCTGAATAGACAGATCAACCGAAAAAATCATAACTATACTTAACAATAAAATATTGGGAAAAGCCCACATACGACGAAGATTTTTCGTTGCCGTCGGAAAAAGCAGGAGTCCCATTCCTATTAAAATAGGAATGGGAAGTGGCACAAAAGGTATGATCCATGAATATTGATATACATGCTCCATAAAAACTTTTTTTCTTAGTCTTTCTTAATTAATCGTTTCTGATTCACCGGCTCTTATCTCTTTTGATTGAATGATTGAAAGGGAGCAATAAAAAAATCAAGATATTCCAAAGTTAACTGGAATTTTCTATTGTTAATTTTTTAATCTTTCTCAACTATTTCAAAAATATTCAAATTTCGAAGTTAGAAGTAATCAAATTATATCGCCGAGTTACTAATGAAAAAAAAGAATTCTTTTTTTTCATTAGTAACTTTTTTCTGAAAATATCAATTATTATTTATTATTACGTATTACAATAATTTATATACATCGATCAAGAATACAAAGAATTCCACCACAAAAGTACTTGATTTTGATATGAATCATAGGATGTCCTAGAACTTCAAAGAAAAACGAATTATTTGAGTTTGTTTATTCGAACTTATTAATTAGTTCATTTTCTTTCATCGCGGAACTGAGTGATTGTCTTCCATTACAATAAATGAATTTAGTCTTGTGGGAAAGACTATCCGATATTTTCTTTCTATTTACAGTTATATTTACATATAATTAAAGGAAAAATGACTATAGAAAAAAATTCAAGTTTGTGTAGGTAGATAAAATGGTTTTTTATACTTTTTGTTTTGATGTATTTTTCATGTATAAATTCTAAATGGAGATGGATAAATTCTAAACAGAGATGTATAAATTCTAAACGTAGGAAGACAAAAAAATAGGCAGAGTATAGAAAAGAGAAAAGGAAAGACCTTTTTTTACGTTTTTTGATTTCATCAATTCGATTTCTATATCATAATAGATATAGATCCTAATCTATCCTATATCCTATAGATTTGAATGGAGATATAAAAAAGAAAGGTACCAATAAATTAAATACAAATTCTTCTTTTTTTTTCTGGATAGTGTATGGAATATAAATAAAAAGGTTATATCATATTGTTTTTTTTATTCTAGAATAGAAGCATTTTATGTGATTTTCCCGTCTCTATTCATTTTTTTTTATGAAATTTGTATAAAATTGGTATAGTATATATAGTTATAATCTAGAAAATCTATAGGAATAGATAAATAATGACATAAAAAGCCCGATCATTTTTTTTTGTTTTAAAAATAAATAGATGTCTTTGACATCCAACTATAGCATTGAATAACCTTTTTTTTGAATGGCAGTTCCAAAAAAACGTACTTCTACATCAAAAAAGCGTATTCGAAAAAATGTTTGGAAAAAGAAAGGATATTGGGCGGCGTTGAAAGCTTTTTCATTAGCGAAATCCCTTTTTACGGGTAATTCAAAAAGTTTTTTTGTACGACAAATAAATTTTGAGTAATCTGAATTGGTTTAACTCGAATAAGATACAAAGGTTTTATTTTTTTCATTTTTGAATATCTTTTTTTTTCGTTTCCGGGGTGGGGATTCTTATTTTCCCCATCGCCCATTTGTTATGTTAGTGTTCTAATAATTTGTTATTTTTATAATATTTTATAATATTCAATTTTGAATAAAATAATAAATAATTAAATAATAATAATTAATAATTTGATATTTATACTATATGGGAGCACATACATAAGAGCTTTAACTGGGTTGTCGAAACTAATCCATTAAATTAAGTTTAAATTTTGTAACTTTATGAATCATTATTTCTCTGAATTACTATATATCCTTCCCTTGTTTTCAACCCACTTGAGAAAAACCCCCTTTCAAATTTATTCTAATTTAGTGGATATACAAATAATGTATCAATTTTAAGTGATCTAAAAAAATCCTATGCTTGTATAAGAAGATGAATCAAGACATATTTTTAGAATTCGAAATTAGAAATACTTTTTTGAAGTATGGTACAATTATGACCAGAATCGAAACGCTTTTTATATAACGTAACGTGTACAACCCAATACCTAGTTGGTTTGATAAATCCTTAAAACGCAAAGTCCTAACGATTAATACAAAGCTATCCAAATTACATAAATCTTTTGAAATCGTTGGATGTGGTGCTCAAATTGTGATCTGTAAAAATTCTATTTTTTCATTCATTTATTCATTCAATTGATAAGCATTTTTTTTTATGGATTCATAAAAATCATACAAAAGAATCAAAAGAATGAGAAATGAATCATTAAAAAATGAAAATGATAAAGAACCTTTTTTTGTTTTGTTGATTTATTCTATGAATTGAAGTTACAACTAGTTAGTTTCGTTACAATTACAATAAAATAAAGGAGTTCTCTTTTAGGAAAACACAAACTAAAAAATCTCTATTGACGAACTAATTAAACTAATTAAATATGATAATTTTAAAAAATGATACGATAAATAATAAAGATTCCTTTTGAACCTTCAAATTGCTATTTCAACGAGTTATTATTCATCAATTAAAATTAAATGTTTCCTAAAAAATTTGATATTTTACATTGAATTGACCCCTTCACTTTCAATCTCGACAATTGAATAAAAAATGGGTTATTATGATTTCGAGCAAGCCGCTATGGTGAAATCGGTAGACACGCTGCTCTTAGGAAGCAGTGCTAGAGCATCTCGGTTCGAGTCCGAGTGGCGGCATAGTATCTTCTAAAAGAGATAGAATAAGTCCTATAATGAATTTAATTCCTGATTTCCATTCCATAAAATCGAGAAACCCTCGTTTTTTTCATCATTTTTTTTTATGATTTTTTCAACTTTAGAGCATATATTAACTCATATATCTTTTTCAGTCGTTTCAATTGTAATTACAATTCATTTTTTAACCTTATTCTTATTAGTAGATGAAGTCGTAGGACTATATGATTCATCAGAAAAGGGTATGATAGTTACCTTTTTCTGTATAACAGGATTATTAGTCACCCGTTGGGTTTATTCAGGACATTTCCCATTAAGTGATTTATATGAATCATTAATCTTTCTTTCATGGGGTTTCTCCCTTATTCATATGGTTTCCTATTTTAAATTAAAAAAAAAAAGGGGTAAAAATAATTTAAGCACAATAACCGCACCAAGTGCTATTTTTACCCAAGGCTTTGCCACCTCGGGTCTTTTAACCAAAATGCATCAATCCGCAATATTAGCGCCCGCTCTCCAATCCCAGTGGTTAATGATGCACGTAAGTATGATGGTATTAGGCTATGCAGCTCTTTTATGTGGATCATTATTATCAGTAGCTCTTCTAGTCATTACATTTCGAAAAGCCATAAAGATTATTGGTAAAAACAATAATTTATTAAATCAGTCATTTTCATTTGGCGAAATCCAATACATAAATGAAAGAAGCAATGTTTTACTAAACACTTATTTTCTTTCTTCTAAAAATTATTACAGGTATCAATTGACTCAACAATTGGATCGTTGGAGTTATCGTATAATTAGTCTCGGGTTTATCTTTTTAACCATAGGAATTCTTTCAGGAGCCGTATGGGCTAATGAGGCGTGGGGATCATATTGGAATTGGGACCCAAAGGAAACTTGGGCATTTATTACTTGGACCGTATTTGCGATTTATTTACATACCCGAACAAATAATAATTTTGAAGGTGTAAATTCCGCACTTGTGGCTTCTATGGGATTTCTTATAATTTGGATATGCTATTTTGGGGTTAATCTATTAGGAATAGGTTTACATAGTTATGGTTCATTTACATTAACATCTAATTGAATTGACTAAAGAGGCTAAGCCTAACAAATACTAACGGAGGACAGCGTATATATAAGAAAACTTATTGTAAGCTGTCAAGAACCTTTTGAATCACTCCACTACTTGATTCAAAAGGTTCTAACAAAAGCCAAAAATGTCTGATTAAAATTCAATTTAATTCTTTTATTTACTTAACTTATTTTTACTTATTTTTTTACTTAACTTAAGAGAAGAAAAAAGACTTATTTCTTTTTTTCTTTTTCATTGTACAACGAACAATTTTTAAAAATCATAGGATTAACTTTATTTATTTTTTGTTTTATTCATGAAAACTATCTATAAAAATAATTATATAGAATAGTTTCGACCTTCTCACCTGATAATGAGAGGACGAAATCCGGATAAATACCAATACCTATTACGGGTAGAAAGATAGAGATCGAAACAAATAACTCTCGTGGGCCAGAATCAAAAAAATAAGAACTTAGAGCATTAAATGGTTTGTATCCATAGAACATTTGACGTGACATAGATAATGAATAAATAGGAGTTAATATCATTCCAATTGCCATTACGAAAGTAATTAGTATTTTTGGCATTAAAAAATATTTTTGGCTGGTAATTATTCCAAAAAAGACTATCAATTCTGCAACAAAACCACTCATGCCCGGTAACGCAAGAGAAGCCATCGATAAGATACTGAACATCGTAAATATTTTTGGAATCGAAATAGCCATTCCACCCATTTCGTCGAGATAAACAAGACGCATTCTATCATAACTCGTTCCTGCCAAGAAAAAAAGTGCAGCACCGATAAATCCATGAGATATTATTTGTAAAATAGCTCCGTTGAGTCCCGTATCAGTTATAGAACCAATTCCGATAATTATGAAACCCATATGAGATACGGAGGAATAGGCTATTCTTTTTTTTAAATTCCGTTGACCAAGAGATGTTGAAGCTGCATAAATTATTTGTATTGTACCCACTATTATCAACCAGGGGGAAAATATGGAATGAGCATGGGGTAATAATTCCATATTGATACGAACTAATCCATATGCTCCCATTTTTAATAAAATTCCGGCTAGAAGCATACAAGTACTGTAATGGGCCTCCCCGTGGGTGTCTGGTAACCACGTATGTAAGGGTATAATCGGCGATTTGACAGCAAAAGCAATAAGAAATCCAATATAGAATATTCTTTCCAGTGCGACAGGATATGATTGATTAGCTAATGTTTCAAAATTTAATGTTGGTTCATTAGAACCGTATAAACCGATACCCAAAACTCCTATTAATAGAAAAATGGAACCCCCTGCAGTGTACAAAATAAATTTTGTAGCCGAGTACAGACGTTTCTTTCCCCCCCACATGGATAGAAGTATATAAACGGGAATTAATTCGAACTCCCACATAATGAAAAAAAGTAAAAGGTCTCGAGAAGAAAATGATCCTATTTGACCACTGTACATTGCTAGCATCAGGAAATGAAATAATCGTGAATCTCGAGTAACTGGCCAAGCCGCCAAAGTCGCTAAAGTGGTGATAAATCCTGTAAGTAAAATGGGCCCTATAGAAAGTCCATCTATTCCCAATCTCCAGTAAAAATCAAAAAAATTTATCCATTTATAATCTTCCGCCAGCTGGATTAATGGATCGTCCAATCGGAAATGATAACAAAATGCATAGGTTGTTAGAAGGAGTTCGAATATGCATATACACATTGTATACCACTTAATTAACTTATTTCCTCTATGAGGAAGAAAGAAAATTAAAGAACCTGCAGATATTGGTAAAACTACAATTATTGTTAACCAAGGGAAATAATTCGTGGTAAAGACAAGATACGCTTGGACCAGAAAAACCCGTGCTCAGAAAAATTTTTTCTGAGCACGGGTTTTTTCAGTAAAAAAAATCAAATGGATTCAAAATGTATTCAAGTGGGGTTTTCCTTTCTGGAACGTATCAATAAGCTAGACCCATACTTCGAGTTGTTTCATGCCATAAATAAACTCGAACGCTCAAGAAATCCGTTGGACAAGCGGATTCGCATCTCTTACAACCAACGCAGTCTTCTGTTCTTGGAGCGGAAGCAATTTGCTTAGCTTTACATCCATCCCAAGGTATCATTTCTAACACATCGGTGGGGCAGGCTCGGACACATTGAGTACACCCTATACATGTATCATAAATTTTTACTGAATGTGACATGGGATCTATAAATTTTTTAACATCATAAAATTTCAATCTAGTAAACTTGTAAATAAATCAGTATAGTTAAACACCAGATGAATCAACGATTTACCAGAAATTTTCTAATTAATTTCTTTCCTTCGGGATCAACTCATAAGAAAGGACCAAGATACTTTGATTTCTTACGTTTTCGAAAACATGATATAGATTCCAACATATTGGACATGCTAATTCAAATTGGTGAATCTTATGATTTAATATTATTAATATAATATTACTTATTCAACAAAGTTGATTGATTGATACGCGTTGATTTTCTGTTACGATAAATCGAGGAAACAATAGCTGATCCAATAGCTGCTTCAGCGGCTGCAATAGCTATAACAAAAATTGAGAAAATATTTCCTTTTAATTGCCGACTATCAAAAAAATCAGAAAATGTTACAAAATTTATATTAACCGCATTCAGTATAAGTTCAAGACACATAAGGGCCCTAACCATATTTCGACTCGTGATCAATCCATAAATACCGATAGAAAATAAATAGGCACTCAAAACAAGTATATGTTCGAGCATCATTGACCAACTCCTTATCAATTTCGATTCATTTTAATATGAACAATAATTCAACGGATGGGATTGACTAGAATATAACAAAAAGAATATATTGGAAATATATCGAATAAACGAATTTCTATTTTATACACGAGCAATATTCAAATAGAATTCAAAGAAAATAGATGCGATAAGGCAGAAAAAAGTTTAATTTTGATTGCTTGCTACTCCTAGTTAGAAAGAGAAAGATTTATTACTGACGAGCCACAGCAATTGCACCTATCAAAGCAACTAAAAGAATTATTGAAATGAATTCAAATGGAAGAAAAAAATCTGTTGCTAAATGAATTCCAATTTGTTGACTATTACTTATCAAATCTTGTTCTATAATTTGATTTGATCTTGTAGTCCAAATAATCCCGTACCATGATGTATCTAATATAGTAGTAATTAGCGAAACAAGAATACTTGTACAAACTAACGAAGTAAGGCCGTTCCCAATGGTCCACAGATTAAAATCTTTATAATATTCTGAACCATTCATGAACATCACAGCAAATAGGATTAAAACATTTATGGCTCCCACATAAATAAGGAGCTGGGCAGCCGCCACAAAATGAGAATTTGAGAGAATATAGAATAAGGATATACAAACAAGAACCAATCCCAATGAAAAGGCAGAATAGATTGGATTGGTAAGTAATACCACTCCCAGGCTCCCTAATATAAGACCCGATCCCAGAAAAACTAAAAGAAAATCGTGTATTGGTCCAGGCAAATCCATTCTGTGTAAAATAAGAGATAAATAAATCGAAATACTTTTCATGATCTTATTGACCCGACCAGGAATTTTTTTTTATGATACGTTCCTAATTGAATAAAATCCTAATCTATTAGGTGTGAATTATAGGTGTGAATTGTAGGTGTGAATTGCTCTAAATACAATTATTGTAAGTTTCGTTTTTGATTCTTTTTTTGTTTGTTCGAAAGAAAAGAAAAGGGTATTTTGTTTTTTGAAACTATATATTTCGAAATAATTACGAATATATTAATAGATTTTCAATAAAAATGAATCCGAAATTCTTATCAACCAGTTAATTTGTAATTGAATTTTTATTTATTGACCAAGGGCTTCATTCTTTTTTAATTGAAACCAAACATTCTTTAAACTTAAACCAAACCGGAACCTTAAAAGAATTGGAAATTTCTCTTTAATAGAATAGGAGGTTTACTTACTCAGTTTTTCTTTGAGTCGAATTCAAAATTGTTCGAATTGTATAATCGTCAATTACTGACATTGGTAAACGGCCCAAAGCAATTTGATTATAATTCAATTCGTGACGGTCGTAAGTAGAAAGTTCATATTCTTCAGTCATTGATAAACAATTTGTTGGACAATACTCAACGCAGTTACCACAAAATATACAAATTCCGAAATCAATACTGTAATTAAGTAATCGTTTTTTTCGAATATCTGTTTCAAATTTCCAATCAACAACAGGTAGATCTATAGGGCATACACGAACACATACTTCACAAGCAATGCATTTATCAAATTCAAAATGGATTCGCCCGCGAAAACGCTCTGATGTGATTAATTTTTCATAAGGGTATTGAATAGTTACGGGTAAACGGTTTGCGTGGGATAAGGTAATCATGAAACCTTGACCTATGTACCTTGCTGCTCGGACTGTTTGGTGGCCATAATTCATGAACCCAGTTACCATAGGGAACATATCGTGAATATCTATAAATAATTTTATGTTTGTTTCTTTCTCTTGTTTGAACCAAGCCATGAATCTCATATTCTTTTTTTCTTTACAGTGAAAGAAGTTGGAAAGAAGTTGTTAATAATAGATTACCGAGAGAAATGGGTAAAAGAAATTTCCATCCAAGATTTAATAATTGGTCCATTCTTAACCTAGGTAAAGTCCATCGTGTTGCGATAGCAATAAACAAAAACAAATAAGTTTTAGTTAATGTAATAAAGATACCAATTGTCGTTCCAAAGATTCCATTCATTTTATTTATTTCAAATAGCTCAGGGACTAATATGTACGGAATGGAAATATTCCAACCCCCTAAGTAAAGAACTGTTACAAATAACGAAGAAAGTAATAGATTTAGATAGGAAGCAACGTAAAATAAACCAAATTTGATACCTGAATATTCGGTTTGATACCCTGCTACTAATTCTTCCTCGGCTTCTGGTAAATCAAAAGGTAATCTCTCACATTCTGCTAGAGAAGAAATTAGAAAAACGATAAACCCTATTGGCTGACGCCACAAATTCCATCCCCAAAAACCATATTTTGATTGCGCCTCAACTATATCAACTGTACTTGAACTGTTAGATAATTATAGTCGATGATAACATCACTGTTTCCATCGCTAGTCCAAAACCGTACATGAGATTTTCACCTCATACGGCTCCTCGTGGGTCACAAATAAATTTAAGGACCGAATCAGTATTATTTATCTTCGTATGGTTGTAGAATAGATAGAGAAAAGATGGATTGGAAGGTCCAAAATTATACCAATGGAATTCTGTCTGCTATATTCTGAAGAATAAAAAAAAAAGCTTCTGAATTGATCTCGCCCGTTAATAATTTCAATTTCGATTTGTTGAGTAATAACTTAAGCCTTCAATAAAATACTTCTTGTAGAATATCAATAGATATTTCAACCCACTGTTTTCGATTACGAAAACATGAAACATTACATTAGCTCATAAATCATGACACGAATTAGAGCTCTCTATCTATGAAAGAAAGAATAAAAAAAAGATTTCTTTTTTATTCTTTATTGTTTCTTTTTCGTTCCTATTCTTCTTTCGGATCTGAGAAAACCACGAATGGGGGCTTAAACTAAAAAATAGTAAAGGATTATTTCGTTCCTGATAGTCATTACTTTAATTGGCGGATAGGAGCATACTCTGGACCGGAATCGTGGGGAGTACGGCCTAGTCATTTCTACGAATTGAAAGCCCCAATTAGTATTCTTTTTATGTTATCTTATGTTATCCAGAAGTCTTTTTTTCTATAATTTACATAATCTCCGTTACTAATCCTTTATGTATTTTGGTGTTCCTAACCATCCACTCATTTTTTTTGTTCAATCCCCCGTTTGTTTAGCAATACATGTATGGGAATCCATACAAAGGATAGCGAAAACTCTAGACGGTTGATCTTTTGAGCCCGCTTCAAGCTAGATTGACTAATCAACCCGCCTTGGGGTAAAAACTACTTTCGCTTACGTTTTCTTCCACTTAACTCTTGTACATAGTAAATGAGATTCAATTATTTTGTTTAATTTACTGCGAATTTATAAGCTGCTTTCTTTCACTCATATATAACTATCTAATTTAGTTTATCAACCTGAACTGAAGGATAATAAAAAACAAAGATATCTATTCAATCCATTCAACTTATTTTCTAGAACGAAAAGAATAGGGAAAATAAAAGTTTCTATTTCAACGAATCGCACGTAGAGATATTGATAAAACACATAGAGTTAATGGTATTTCATAACTAATCGATTGAGCAGCAGCTCGCAGACCACCTAAAAAGGAATATTTATTATTTGATCCGTATCCTGACATAAGAAGTCCAACAGGAGCAATACTTGAAATGGCAATCCATAAAAAAATACCGATATTGAGATCGGCTAAAATAAGGCGAGAGCTAAAAGGAATTACTGCAAAATTTAGTAAAATTGATATGACTGCTATAGACGGTCCAATACTAAATAAACGAGTATTTCCTCTAGATGGAAGAATATTCTCTTTGAAAAGCAGTTTTGTTCCATCTGCTAGAGCTTGAAGAATTCCCAAAGGACCGGCGTATTCAGGCCCAATACGTTGTTGTATTCCTGCAGATATTTCTCTTTCTAACCATACAATTACTAGTACACCTATTGTGATTCCCAATACAAGAGTCAAAATAGGGACCAACATCCATATGATCCCATAGACCTCTTTTAAAGATTCCAATCTGTAAAAGGAATTGATATCTTGTACTTCTGTCGTATAAATTATCATTTCAACGATCCACTTCTCCCATAATGATATCTATGCTACCTAGTATCGTCATAATATCAGCCAATTTCATTCTTTTAACTAACTGAGGAAGAATTTGCAAATTGATAAAACCCGGCGGTCGAATTTTCCATCTCCAAGGAAAACCGCTTTGATCCCCTATCAGAAAAATTCCTAATTCTCCCTTTGGGGCTTCCATTCTCGCATAAAGTTCTTGTCTCGGTAATTCAAATGTGGGAGAAGGTTTTTTACTAATGAATCGATATTCAAAATCATTCCATTCTGGATCCCTTTCTCGATCAAAGCATCGGATTTCTAAATTCTCATAGGGACCCCCCGGAATTCCTTCCAGGGCCTGTTGAATTATTTTTATGGATTCCGTCATTTCACTGATTCGGACTAAATAACGAGCTAATGAATCTCCTTCTTTTTGCCACTGGATTTCCCAATCAAATTCGTCGTAACACTCATAATGATCAACTTTCCGAAGATCCCATTTGATTCCCGATGCTCGTAGCATCGGGCCGGATAAACCCCAATTTATTGCTTCTTCTCCACCAATAACGCCTATCCCTTCAACTCGTTCTAAAAAAATAGGATTTCGCGTAATAAGTTTTTGATATTCAACAATTCCTGTTAAAAAATAATCGCAGAAATCCAAACATTTATCTATCCAGCCATAAGGTAGATCGGCCGCCACTCCTCCGATACGAAAATAATTATGCATCATTCTCATACCGGTGGCAGCTTCGAATAGATCATATACTAATTCTCTTTCTCTGAAAATATAGAAAAAGGGGGTCTGTGCACCAATATCTGCCATAAAAGGTCCAAGCCATAATAGATGAGAAGCTATACGACTCAACTCCAACATAATTACTCTGATATAGCTGGCTCTTTGAGGGACTTGAATATTCCCCAATTGCTCTGGTCCATTTACGGTTATTGCTTCCGTGAACATAGTGGCTAAATAATCCCAACGCGTTACATAAGGCAAATATTGTATAATTGTTCGGTTTTCCGCAATTTTTTCCATTCCTCTGTGTAAATAACCTAATATTGGTTCACAGTCAACAACATCTTCACCATCTAGAGTAACGATGAGACGAAGAACACCATGCATTGATGGGTGGTGAGGTCCCATATTGACTATCATAAGGTTTTTTTCTGTAGCTGATAGATTCATAAGTTTTTCCTCGATTCATTCTTACATGAATTGTTGAAAACGAAAAGAAGTACATCAAAATGAAAATCTAATAAATCGACTAATTCAAAATTTGCAAATTAACGATTTTTTGATTCCCGAATATCCAACTCACTAATTAATTCTTTATAACGTATTTTATTTTTCTTTGATAAATAAGACAGCAGTCGTTGACGTTTTCCTAGAATTTTACGTAGACCTCTCTGAGATAAATAGTCTTTTTTGTGCAATTCCAAATGTGAAGTAAGTCTTCGTATCTTATTGGTGAAACTAACTATTTGAAATTCAACGGACCCCCTGTTTTCTTCTTTTTTTTCTTGAAAAATAACTGAGATGAATGAATTTTTTACCATAAAACAAAATATTCTCCCCCCTTTTTTTGAATGTGAATTTTACTGATCAGTAATAATAATACCAGTCATTTTGATATACACAATGATTTTAAGTTCGTTATGAACTTTCTAATTTGTTCAAATTTCAAATAAAATGAATCAATCCGGTTTTCAATTTGATTCGTACAGAGATACAAAAGAGTGATATATTTCGACAAAAGAAAAAATTTTAGAATTCAAATAAGAGGATCTTGTTGATTCATTTGTCGATCTAATTAATATATATTTGATATGTATGTCATTAAATTAGTATCATGTATCAGAATGAAATGTAAGACAATCCTTGTGCCCATCTATTTGTATTTGTTTTCATAGACCCGGCACGGTACATACATAATATATGGGAAAATTTACCATTAACGACTTTTCAAACGCGGATACATATGTATCCTTACCATACTGAAACGACTGCCATTATTAGTATTAAACCAATAGCGATTCATACAAGCTAAATCTTCTAATCGATAATTGGGCCAAAGAAAGAACTTTAATTTAATTAGTTTCTTTTTATCACTATCAAGATGTTTGTTTTTAGTCAAAACTTGACCACAGTTTTTTACATTATTAAAAAATACTGGATTTCTATGCATACGATTTTTATCCCTTGAATTGAAAGAAATTCGAATTCGCAATTCTCGTCGGTGGTAAGGAGATAAAATATTTTCAGGAACAAACAAATCATAATGATTTTTGTCTTTATTTTCAGTCATTTTTTGATGTCTTGCAATAGATTTATCAAAATTCTTTTTATCAATATAGTTTTTTTCTTGGTATCTTTGATTAATTTGGTGTTTATTTTTATGAACCAACGAAATACTTATAGTTTGATATAGAATAAATTGGCCATCATTTTTTACTGACAGACGAACTGGATCGATAATCAATATTCCTTTTTTCATTAATTCTCTAAGAGTTAAATTCTTCTGAATCATCAAAATATCCAGATTCATTTCTCCCCTTTGAACAGAGGCTATAACAATTTCGTTTGGATTTATCAGTCTAAGCAGGAGACAATATACTTTGATATTATTGATTATTCTTTGATTTAAAGAATCATTCCATCTCAATTGAAAACGCAAATACCTTTTTAGGAAGAAATCAAGCTCTGCTTCCATGTTGCTCTTGTATTGTTTTTTCTTTCTACGTTTTTTTCTGTCTGATTTACCATAGTCTTCTTCAACATCTTTTTCTTGGTTTGAGAGAACGGATTTCAAATTTCCTTGTTTTTGTGCATCTGATACAAGATCCCCTTTGCCTATGAGTTCTTTTTCTTCTTGATTTCGATTCTCTAATCCAGTAATTTTTTTTTCATTCGGTGCTATTTTTTCATTCGGTGCTATAAGGGGGTCCTTTTTTTTATTTTCAATAATATTTTTATTAATGTTCCCATTTCCATTAAAATTTAAAAGAAGTAATTTTATTGGTATGATCCATGTTTTAACCTTATACGCATTATATAGCAACATAAATTCTGGGAAGAACCAAAGTTCCAGATTCGATATAGGACGACTTAGTATTTCTTCATTCATTCCCATCCAATCAAAAGGGCTTCCTTTTTGTTTTTGATTGGATGGGTTGTTTTCTTGATCTTGAGAAATTGTGAAATCAAAAAGGTCCATTTTCTCAATTATTTGATAAATATTAAACACAGTCTTAATATTTTTGTTCCTCTTAGTACTCGTATCGACCCAGGACCCAATATCGGCCTTATTTCTAAGACAAAAATGAAGAATTCGCCAATTTAAAAACTTTCTATGTGAAAATTTCCCCATAGCATCTAGGATATCGTCTTCTCCTAGATAATTATGGATAGGGATATCCCTCAGTGTATCAAAAAATTTGCGTTTATCCATGTTGTAATTATAAGAAATCTCTTCCCTCTTATTTACTTGGAATGGTGATCCATAAGCATACGGGTCCCTCTTATCTTGATAATTAATCGATTTATATGATAAAAAATCATATTCATAGTGTTTTTTCAAATTTGATTTTTTATATTTTTGTTCTTGATTCAGTTTATATTCTTGATTCAGTAATGAATTCGCTTGAAAATCATTTTTTTTTTCGTTTTTTTCGTAATGAATTAATCTTTCTTTTTCATCTGAATCCCATTTTGTTAAATCTTTATTTTGAGCCAGATAGCGTTGATTGGCTCTATTTCGCCATTGTCCTGGTACTAATCTAAGCCATTTACTCTGAAATAAATCGTATTGATAACGACTCCTTAACCAGTTTTTCCATTCATTCATTCCAGAATGCCAAAAGATTTTCTTTTTCTGTCTTAACCCATAATGATGTCTTAATCTGGAATGAGATACTCCCTGTTCTTCAAAATAATCTTTTATTTCATTTTTAAGAAAATGAGATATTCCATGATATTGAAGGATAGGTTTGAATTTATAAAAACTAATAACTTGGGTTTGTGATAATTTGTAAAATACGTATGCTTGTGAGAAGGAGGATAAGTCACAAAAAGCTTTTTCGTTTTTATTTCTAATACTAACATTAGAAAGTGAAGAAAACGAGTTTTTTATAGTTGAAATATAATGAGTTGTATTTTTAGTTGTTTTATTAATTCTTTCTTGATTTGCTTCATTATTGTGAATGAATTTCTCAATCATTTTTTTTGTTGATTCAAGAAAAAGTTGTGTATTGGTTCTTGGAATATTAATGATATATAGAAGAATATCTATGTATATCTTTTCAATGAAAAATTTTTTTAAAAAATACAATTTACGGATTAATCGAATAGTTCTTCTTTTTAATATTTGCCAAATTTTTTTTGATGATTCTACTATTTTATCCCGATAACTTATTTTGTTAGAACTAATATTTATTTCTTGAGTTAGAAATTCGTTTTTCTTGTCTTTTATAATTCTAATTTTTTCTATTTGATTTTTGATTGTGTTTGTTCTCGTAGTCAGATCCTTTATTTTTTTTTCTGTTAATGAATAAGTTGTCCGCTCCATAGATTGAATTTGAAGGGATGATTTCCGAATCATCTTATTACTGATTAGCGAATCCTTTTTAGTTTCGCCCAATTCATATATTTCTCTCAACCAAAAAAATGGAATTGGATTTATTTTTGAAAGTTCTTTTATTATTCCCTTTAGAAATAGAATGCTTTGAGTGACCCGTTTTTTTATTTCTTTTGAGACTTTTCGAAACAATTTTGTTCTTTCTTTTAAAATTGTTAAAGCCATAAAACATTTCGTTTTCCATTTTTTTTTTTTTTTTTTTAGTTCTTTTAAAATAGGCTCAAAAAACGAACGCCGTTTTCGAGGAGAACCGAAAGGTAGTTCAGTTTCCATTCCCCAAACTGTTAAAAAGCAAAAATCATTCTTTTGACCTTTCTTTTTTTTCATTGGATCTTTATCAGAGGGTTGTAGTGTAACTCTATGCCAAGGTTTCAGGCAAAAAGGAAATAGGATCTTTATCTGAATACCGTCTGTTAACCAGTTTTTTGGAAATTCTGTTTCGGATAATTGAACACCATTATAAGTACATTTAACATGCATTTCGCGATTCCAACCCTTTAAATCCTCGGACCACTCAGGAAATTGAAATAATAACATACGGGCAACGTTTTTAGCTATTATCAATGAAGGTAATATAATATATTTTCTAAGAATTGATTGGGTTATTAAGGCGGAGCCCCTTATTACTTGAGCAAGTGAAATGCTGTCCCAAGCTTCTGCTATTTCTATCCGAATTTTCTCTTCTCTTTTGTATTTTTCTCTTTTATCCTCGTCTTTTTTCTCGATTTTTTTTTCTGTATAATCAGAATTTTGTGATTCTTTTTTTTTACATATCCAATTTAGAGATATTAGTTTCATCGGCCCAGAAATATCAA